TCTCTAGATCTAGAAATTCATTTCGTACAACTGAACCTTTTCAAACTGTTTCTTTTTCAGAACCAAAAATATTTGTGCCAAAATCACAGATGCCAAGAATAACAGAAGGCCTTGGACTCGTAATGGATCTTGAAGCACTATTTCTGCGTCTCCCTGACCAAACCCTCCTACATTTGGATTACTTGTTAATGGTTGATCAAGCTTGATGGATTCACCTTCTGAAACAAGAAGTTCTGGTCCTGGAGGTATAATATCAACCACTTGACGTCCTTCTGATGCATCAACTATGGTTATTTCATATCCCCCCTTTTCTTTACGTGCTATTCTGCTTACTATACCAGCTGATGTAGCATTATAAACTGTATTGTTACTCTTACTACCATCAGGATAAATCTGACCCCTTCCTCTGTTCCCACCTACATATATGGGATATTTTAAGAAGTGAACGTCTTTTTTCGTAGCAGGGTCGGGGGAAAGAATAGGAAAGACGATTTCACTATATTTCTGACCGGGAACAGGACCTATCACAAGAATATTTCTTTTATTAGGACGATAACACTGAAAAGAAAGATTGCCCATCTTTTCTTTCATTTCGGGAGAAATACGATCGGGGGGGGCTAATTCGAATCCCTCGGGTAAAATAAGAACAGCTCCTACATTCAAAGCTCCCTTTTTACCATTAGCAAGAACTTGTTTCAGTTGCATATCATAAGGAATTCGAACAACTGCTTCAAATACAGTATCAGGAAGTACAGCTTGCGGAACTTCAATATCCACGGGCTTATTAGCTAAATGGCAATTGGCACATACAATTCGCCCAGTTGCTTCTCGTGGATTTTCATAACCCTGCTGCGCAAAAATGGGATATGCATTTGAAATAGATGCTCGAGTTATTACATATATCATGATCGATACATAAATGGATCGAGTCATCTGTTCTTTTACCCAAGAAAAAGTCTTTCTATTTTGCATGGTCCAATCATTGATCCCCGGAATTTCTACAATAAATTTGATAGGTAGTTAGTAGAATTCCCTATCCACGAGTTTGCCATTGTATTGATTGTACTGAAAGAATTGTACTGGTGGAATATAGTATGAATACCTTGAATTGAAAAGGTAGAAGTATAAAGAATAAGTAAGATTAAAAATGATTTCTTTATACACGAAGAAAGATTCTGATTTGATTGATATCAAAAGATCTAATGAATTATTCATTCATTCATTGAATGATAAATTACTACAAGCGAAGGAGATACACGATTTAAAAAATGGAAGATCCAATATTTCACAATTGTATCTAGAATCACTGGAAAAGTGGAAACAAGACCAGATATAATCTGGTCATTCTGAGCCAATCCAAAATCGTTGTAGATCGAACCAATCATTAGTTCCCAACCATGGGTCGAGTGAAATCCGATCCATAAATCAGTAACTAAAAGAATCGAAAAAGCTTTGATTGTATCACTTAAGTTATAGAGAAATTCCTGAATCCAAGAATTTAGAATGAAAAGTTCTTCATTACCCAGAACAAAATAACCACTTAGAATAGCGAAACAGATTAGATTTGTAGAGAAATGCAAAATGATATGGAAATGAGATTCATTGTGTCTTTGGACCAATTGTATTGTTTCCTTGTGCATTCCTATACGAAGGCTTTGCATATGTGTCTCCGAGTACTCCTTTATCATCTCGTCCAACAGGAATAGTTCTTCTAATTCCATAAAATGTTCTAGAACATTTTTCTCTTGAATATCATTCAAAAGGATTTCGGATTGCCTGGTATTCCACCAATGAATAACCCAAGTTTCTAGACATTTCTTAAATGAGAGAGAAACCCACCAGGGCAAAAAGAGTATAGACACAAGATATGGGAGGGAAGCCAATGCTTTCTTTTTTTTCATTCTGTATCTGTGATGTGAATTGTTAATGAACCTGTTTCATTCGTCGATTCTATCTGAAATTTATATGAAGCACGAGTTATATAACAAGAGCCTATAACTCTAACAAGAATAAGGTATCGAACCTATGGATCTTTTCCTATTTTTTTTTGTGTAAGAATTGACTCTTTGGATCTAGAATAATCTAGAATAGAACATAGAAGAAGGCCCTTTTCGAATGAAAAAAAAAAGAAGTAAATATTCTTTCTATATTCCAGAGATCCCGATTAGGCAAATTGTAACCGATTTCCTCTTCATTTATTCCTTTCCATGAAGACTCGAAAACCCATTTGAACTAACGAATAGAATTTGGATTTAAAGACGAACCCTACCGGATCCTTTCATTCTTTTCTTTCTATTTCGAATTCGAAAGATTTCACTGTCTAACCGCAGCGCGGGGATAGGGTATCAATTCAAAGGCCTAAAAAGAGGAATTCTATTTTACGAAAACAAAAGACATGTTAGGATATTTGATGAATCTATACTTATTAGACCTTTTACTAGTATAAAGAGTAAAGCTGGACGCCATGTGTATGCGTATAAAAAATAGTTTTTGTGTACAAATAGTTTCTATTCTCCTTAATAGATTTTAAAATATATTTTATTTGATTAGTTATATTAGATTTTATTAATATTGTTCCATATACTCCCTCCTGCTTTTGAGATGTATTAAGTTCCTTCTCTCATGCTGAGATTGATTCTTCAGTTCATTTCAAAATACTTCAATGGGTACGCGCAAGAAATAGGCCAATTCGGCAGCTTTTTGTTCAATTTCTCGTGGAGTCAAATTCTCATCAGTACGGGTCAAGGGAATGGCTCCTTGGCCCCTTATTTCCATATAAAGGACACGACGAGGAAAAAGACCCTCTCTCACCTCCATTCTGATTGATTGGATATCTTTCAGAAAGAAACGAAGGAAGATGCGACGATTTCTTCCAGGAAATCCCCAACGAAAAAGGGACATTATCCCTTCTTTTCTATCGAATCGGTCATAACCACTACCTACATTCCATGAAATTGTGCACCACAAATAAGAACTAATGAATAGACCTGCGATCCCATAGAAAGACATCACGATCCCTTGTGGGAAAAAAGGAATTTGCTGAGACGGAAATACGGATATCAGATTTTTACCAAGATAACTGGAAGTTCCAACCACTAAGAATCCTAGTGAACCTAAAAAAAGGATACAGGCCCAGCAAAAATTACTTGTTTTTCGAGACCCCGTTATAAGTTCTATCCATATAAGTTCTGATCGCCAGTTCATACTATACTAGATCCAGTTGCATTCGATTGGAATTGAGAGAATAACCCAAATGGATTTGACTCGACTTTATTGCTTGATCCCGAAGTAACTTTCATCAACTAGCAGCATTCCGACGGGAACCATTAGGAATAATTGGTTAGATACATTGAGTTTCTATTTCAAATATTTTTCAAAAAAGATTTGCTGATCATTTTGAATTTAATCATTTAATTTCTTAAGCTATAACCGCATATACATGCATTAATGCGTATATTATGCATCGGCATACATAACAAAACAACTCTTCCATTTGTTTTCGGAAAGGCCACATATCATATATCCTACCATATTACATTAAAAAAGCATCTGTATGATGATCCAGTGTTGAAAGAAATTGATGAGATTTGGTCCCATCATATTTAGACAATCTTATTTCTTTGGACATAAAGAGATAAAGAAGCCATTGCGATTGCCGGAAAGACTAGGCCCACTAAAGGAACAAAAATAGAGGGAAAGTTCAAATCTATCATAGAATGGGTACCTCGATTTCATATTTGTACCTATTATAATTATAAATTATAATTATAAAGATATCTTATGATAAGTCTATCTATTAGATAGAATATTAAGATAATCTTAATATGAAGTATTTAAGAATCAATAACGAATGTAGAACTAAATGAAGTGTACCTATTCCTCTTTCTACACGAATATGTATGAGAATCCGCTGGATTCTTCTTCTCCCATCCTTATCTTCATCGTCTTTCTATCTTTCCTTTCGAAAGGAAAGATAGAAAGGAGTTTCTTATGAGTTCCCGACTTTAACCAATCTTATCCAACAAACAGGGATTCCTAGTGAAAAACGGGGATTCTCGGTAAATAGAAAGAACCTCTATATTCTTATTATTTGTTATTTGAATATTTCTATTTGATTTATTTGATTTGAAATTTCTTCTTTTTTACTATTTTCTTTTCATTTTTTCGATATCTTTTTTGAATCTTGATTCAAGGGAAGGAAACCGTGTAGCTGAAATAACTCATTCAGAACACCTTTTAAAGGATTACGTGGTACGATTGGGTCGAATAAGCCCTTATGGAATAAATACTCAGCCGCTTGTGAACCGTCGGGTACTGTCTTTTTCAATGTTTGTTCAATTACTCTTTTACCCGCAAACGCAATGTAGGCATTAGGTTCAGCAATAATGATATCTCCCAACATACCAAAACTTGCCGTAACTCCGCCAGTTGTAGGAGATGTAAGGATTGATACATAGAATAATTTTTTATTTGATTGATAATCATATGAAGCAGAAGATATTTTAGCCATTTGCATCAAGCTCAAACTCCCTTCTTGCATGCGTGCTCCTCCAGAAGCACACACAATAATGACAGGTAGAGATCGATTAGTAGCATACTCGATCAAACGGGTGATTTTCTCACCTACTACGGATCCCATACTACCTCCCATAAACTGAAAATCCATAACTCCAATTGCTATGGGAATACTATTTAGTTGACCTACGCCCGTTTGAACAGCTTCAGTTAAACCCGTTTTTCTTTGATAAAAAGAGATGCGATCTATATAAGGTTCCTCCTCTGAATGAAATTCAATGGGGTCCATAGAGACCATATCTTCATCCATAGGCTCCCAAGTGCCAGGATCAATAAAGAGTTCGATTCTGTCTGAACTACTCATTTTCAAATGATATCCGCAGTGTTCACAAATATTCATTTTTGAACTAAAAAATTTTTTATAATTTAATCCATAACAATTCTCACATTGAACCCATAACTGTTTGTATTTTGTATTTATATCG